TGATTTCTTGATTTTTGATCTCCAAACTTTCCCAATCAATCCTGAATTTTGCATCCACCTTGACCTGCACCCTTCTCGATGGTTCTGCGTACTGTTTCTCAAACCATTCGGGAGTGACCTTATCTTTAGCAGGTCCCTTGTATTTTTTGACTGTGCTTCCTTCCAAGGTGTAGTAACTATAAGCTTTTGGTGCAAGAAAGAAACCTTTCACAATTTGATCTTCCAGCTTTAACATACCCAAGATTGAAGATGAAATCAATTCCTCAGGGAGTGGCTGACTTAGCACTACTGAGTCTGTGTCAGTGTAGTAGCAGTCATCCCTTGAGATATAAGGGTACATATAGATCCTAGCTGAGGCTGTGATAGCAGCTGCTAGTTGGACAGCAGAGTTCTTCGGTGGGTTCCAATGAGTTCCGTCATTTCCTGTATTAGTATGGTAGGATACGATGAAGTTGTTCTCGCTAAGCATATCCCCATGTATAAATCCTTCGAATGAAACAACATCGGTGTACCTTTTGAAATTGCACACCTCTGTGATTGTGCTTTTAGGGTTAATCCCGAATCTACCGTAGAGTGAATTCATAAGGATCTTGTACACATAGGACAAAGCATCATTTCCTTCTTTCCTTGCTTCTAACCTGCTTGAAAAGAGCGAGCTAACAAAGTCTTTGAAAGGACTTTCCTTCCTCTCAAAGAGGTAGCCTGGGATAGGGACCACCTTGTACCCAAGGCCTACTGCATACTTCAACTCCTCGCTATAGTAGACTCCTATAAACTCACCAGTTGGAAAGATCAGAGTACCCGTCTTAGAACGATATGGCAGAAAGGGCTTCTTGATTGTCTTCGGACATACCACATATGCCTCAATAAAGCCTAACATGCTATCAATGTCCATGTCTTCCAGATTTGAATACCATACAGGTTTACCACAAGGCATAGGATATTCTTTCATTACAAAAGGATAGAGTGAGTTCACATCATAGTAGTAGAGATTCTCACCATATGGCTTATAAGAATCAGTATGACCTCCATAGTAAGCTTTCCTAATGAAGGTGTCTTCATTTTGGTTAGGAATGTGTATTGGAAAGATCTCATCATTGTAGTATCTCAGACGAAAGATGTTTAGAGCCAGAGATGAAAGAGTGATTTTGCTTTCAATATCTAGCTGGTACAGCTTCCAATAGATGTTTTGTGCTTTTTGCATGACTCCACCTAAGAGAAGGATATCCGTCTTCATATACTCTATCAATACCTCTTTGTCTTTCTCAAGACTTTTCTCGTTTACACTCTCGTGGTCAACAGAGCCTTTAGTCCCAAGATCGGGGCATAGACTCATAGCTAGGTTCTGAAGCGTACCAGGGAGTAGATTCAAGGAATCCCTGAAGCGGAATAACATCACTTTACCTGAATAGACTGATAACTCATAAAGCCTATTGTTCCGCATAAGTGGTTGAATCTTGTATTTAGGGTGATGACAAGAAAGGTGCTTAAGCAAGAAAATTCCATCGAATCTTGAGAAGTTGTGGAAGTAAACAGTTTTGGCTTTCTTCTCTTGTTTCACAAGTCTTTCTATCATACTGATCAAGTCAATCATCACTTTTCTACTTCTTTCTTCAAAGCTATCCAGGATGACTTTATAGTCTTCACTATAGTAGGTATGAATTATCATATCCTTTTCTATCATTTTACCAGGATGAACCATCATGAGACCCGCGGCATAAGGCTTATGAATGTTATTTACAATGATTGTCTCGAGGTCAGATACAATGAATGGTTTCAGTTCCGTGCTACCCTTTTTGATAGCTGTGATATACTCAGGATACTCTTTCTCTTTTTGGGGGTCTACTCCGGTGCTTACTGGAGATAGACTCCTATCTATGCTAACTATCTTTGTTTGGTTTTCTTTGTTATGTTTGCATGTATGGTATGGGAAAACCCTAGTGTAAAATTTTGACTACTTAATTTCATGCTAATATAAATAAAGACTTATTCGTAAAAATGTGCAACATTCCCTTGACAGAAAGAGGAAGATATTTCATTAATAAACAGAGCAGAGGAGCCAACCCCAGGAACCTTCTTAAGAGTAAGTAGCAATGTCTACGCCCTTTTGAATTGCTATTTCATGGAATAAGCGCTTCCCAGATGGGTATAAGATAGGAGTACCGGCGAAATGGTTTAGGAAAGGCTCTGACAAGACCTAGCCAATGCAGACCCATTTTTTGAAGGGAATCCACTTCCCAATTCTCCCCCGGTCTGGTCAGCATATACTTAATCAGGTCCGTTCGAGCAATTACCAACACTGTTGTGGAAAGGAAGTAGTGTCAGAGCTTGGTTGCTGCAAAGTAGAGCGAGAAGCACATCTTCTCGATCGGCGAATCATTCTTCTTAGGGCCCTGTAAGACCGATAATACACGGCCTGCTCCTGCCCTGAATCAGATCGAATTGGGGCATAGGGGATGATTGTAGATAGACCATCAGCATAAGAAATTCTCGTAAACCAAGAACCATCAAGCAATTTCATGCTTTTGTTCCTAATTGGGTAAACCGGCTCATTCGCCTTTACCACTCCACTCTGTTTGTAGGAAGGTACTTCCGGCCCTCCTCAAGGATACCCGGGTCAATCTTTTTAGGTTGTGATGTAGGAAGAACCATTTTCTCTATATCCGCCATCTGTGTATAAGGGTCAGCAAGCTCTGAATCCCGTTCGTTCTGGTCAAGGAGCAATTTCAAACATTTCCATTTTGATATTGTCTTTCCCTTTTCAATCTGTCTCAGAGCAAGCAAAGTCTGACCTTATCTACTTATAAGCGCAGAGGGAAAGTAGCAACTTGATTTGGACCATAGGGGCTTCCTTCCGAACTACGGATAGGCTACCGGGCTTTGCACTTCGGCCCGTGAGAATACCGTGCTCTATCTCTTCTCTCACCCGACAGAGAACTATCGTCTCGCTTTCGCTATTTCTTGCAAAAAAAGAAAAGACAAGGGGGGGACATAAAGGCCTTACCCCTGAACATCAAAACAAGCTAGGGAGCTCTAAAAAAGAACATGCCTTGGCTATGAACAGGCTTTTTAGAATCAAAAGGAAGAGACCCTAAGCTATTAAATAAAATGGAGTCTGAATGAGTATGACCATAAGCAGCCAAACAATCTGCAGCTTTGTTGCCCCCCCTAAAGACATGAGAGAATTTCGATAAAGAAAAATGTCCTTTCCCAGCAAGCACAACTCACTAGCATGATCCTAAGAAAGCCACACTGTGATTTTGATTTGGCACCATTAAACCAGGAAGCCAAAAGATGGTGAAGAGAGGAGCTTTCTAAAATAAATCCACATTGAGACTGGGAGAGAAATGAGACCCTATTATCTATCCTAGCAATATCACTTTGAGAGAGGTGATCCACTCTTTCTATGCAAGGAGAGGAACAGCAAACACATTTGGAGGCAAAATGAATTCCAAACCTGGGAAAACTGCTATCAACAGCAATGGCATTCTTAATTAGTATTAGTTTCCACAAAAAAACACCCATTTTCAAGGGCAACCATTTGTTCCAAAGATTTTGATAAAGAGATCTCTAGCCAGTCTCTTCTTTTGAGAGGACAACTCAATCAACTCGGCGGATCCCCTCTTGTCAAAATACTGAAAGCGAGAGTGAAGCATGTGTTTCGTTTACATTCTAACTATTTTCCCATAGTTAAGAGAGTCAAGACGATCTTCCTTTTCTTTTGCCCTAAGCCCCAGTCATCCGTGGAGCCTTTTCATAGCTAGGCCTCCTCTTTTTCGATGACTTAGGAGGGAAATTATCTTCTCGCAATTAGGAGTCAGTGGATGACATCCCATTCTACGAGTTTACTTACGGCTGGAGTAAGCAGAGAGTCAAAAAAGTCCAGGGAAGCTTTTCAAGTAGGATTCGAACCTACGCCCGACTAGTCAGTTACCAGCCGACCGCTCTACCACTGAGCTTGAAATCAAAAAAGCTATAATAAGGCAATCCATGGGCATGGAACCCCGAAATAGCCAATCTACAATCAAACTTTTAATCAGGTCGAAAAATTCTTGCCGGTGGGTAGAACCAAGACTCATTTTAGCCAGGAGCTTACTTTAACTACTTATTTAGCTACTTTAGGTCGTTGTAGTCCATAAATCAGATAAAACTTTATCAGAGCTTGCATTCGATGCCGCTGATTCAATTTCTTCACCACCGGTAGCAATAAATTCTAAAAAGAAGCTTCCTTCGCAGGAAAGATATTCTAGTAAATAGAAAACTCGCCATTCATTCATGAACTGTCTTGCCCGTGTCATCAAGAGCTACAGCTATATCTCTCGAAGGTGTCTTAGCTCCACCGATAGGAACTGCCCACCTATCCAGGTAACCTCACCCGTGAACCACGAACTACACTTACAGACAACCTAAGAAGAAACGGAGTATCACCCAGTTTTTCATAAGCATAAGAAGCAAAAACTAGAAGAATAAACAAGAGATAACGCGCATACAAAGAGGATTCTTAACCGTTCGCAAAGAGAAGATAGTTGTTTTAGGCAAGGAAAAAAGCCAACCATAGCAGAACGCAATCAAAGCTTTCGTCCTTGGCCGCTCCTTCAACTGATTTCATTCATTCATAAACTCGCTTGAACGTGCCATCAAGAGCTCCAGCTGCAAGAGGATAGGATCTTTAGGCTGGGCACGAAAGCTGCATTGATTTGACTTCTTTGCTTCTGCTATTGAAGCGAAAAACCCCAAGAAAACTTTATCAATTCTCATTCTTCTTTGGCGACAAGGAAGGCTACCCCTGGGTAAAAGTACTAATCCGTCTATCTACTTACTACCTAACTAAGAGAATGGTATTTACTGAGAGAAGTAGTACGAGGAGCTAGATTGTTGCTGTCTTCTTTTTGGCAGTGGGATAGGGAAACTGTGAGGACTGAACTTTCACTTTCTTACTTGAACTCATAGCTCTTTCTCTTTTTCTCTTTTGAGAGCTGTATGTAACTACAGTTCTTTATGGGCTGGGGAAATCTCCTAAATTACAAGAGAGGAAGATAGAGTTAGCATTGATTGGGAAGGAAGGAACTAGTAATCCATTTAAGAGGACTTTACCCTAGAAAAAGTCAAAGGGAGGGAAGGAACTGACTTTTTCTAACTCGGAATGAATTGGAAGTGCGAGATGCACTAATCGGAAAGAGACTCTCTCTTGACCTGACTTTCCCTATTGGCTTTGACTGCGGTAAGTAATTCACTCAAACCGATTCCATTTATGGAGGGTGGGAAAACGATTTCTTTTATCAGGATTAAAGGCTTAGCCGCCTGACTCACTCCGGATAGAAAGATTGAGGGGGTCAGACACGGCGGAGACTTTCATTGAATATGGGATTGAGACTACGACTGGAATGGAATTGCTCCGTTGATAGATCCAGATTCGCATCCGCCCATCTAAGAGATTTCTTCGTGCCGGGTCGTGAGCTATGTGGAGCGATAAAAAAAATGGGATCTATTGGGCTTTCACCTGCACTGCCTTCGCCTAGGACATTAGAAAGGGCGAGAAAGGGCTTGCTGCTGGTTCGGAACTCCCCTATCTATTTGAATTGATTTACAGCGCCTATTTTCAAGCTTATAAAAGGAATTGCTTCTATTCACTTTAAAGAGTGTCTCTCCTGTCCGGCTCGATATGAACAAGGTAGGCTGGTAGGTGGGTAGGCTTCTATCCGACTAGTAGGGCATGCTAGTAGGGCATGCTAGTAGGGAATGCTAGTAGGGAATGCTAGTAGGGCATGCAGTTCTCCCCTTTGCCTTAGGCTTAGGGCATGAACTCTAGAAATGACTAGCTTATAAAGAAAAGAGGACGACTTAAGAATGAAAAGAAAGATCTGAATAGTGTCAAACCCAATCCCAAGCAACGAAGAAGCGCTAGCAGATGAGATTGGACTAGGAAAGACAGGGAAAGAAAGTCTTTGGGGAAAGAAAGTCTTTGGGGTCAGACTGAGAACTAGCAGCTCTCTAAGCTGTCTCACTCTCGGAAAGCAGGTTCGGTTCAATAGCCTGCTAGAGTCAGAAAAAGAAAAGAAGTCAATCTCAATGAGTACTTGTGAAGGGTTCAGGAGTAAAGAGTTGAAAGAAAAAATATCCTTAATGCGACTGCGGGAAGGCTGTTCCTGCTACATTTCGCTGGGGAAGAAAGAAGGAATTGAGTCCTTTCACATTATCACGGAAAAAGGGGATTGCCTATTAGTCAATTGTGACTGGAAAAAGACCCGGAACCCCATACCCTCTCATTCACTTAAGGCCGAGGAGCGTAGATTCATCTGACTTTTGATAAATGGAAAAAGAGACATAAGTCACGCATTCGAGCAAGAGCCTTTGCCTTTCTTCGCTATGTAAATAGAGGGCCGGAGGAAGAAGTGCCAGAACCTCAACAAAAGAATTAAGGTGATAGAGTCTTACAGGAGACGCTAGGCTTCGGAATTGAATGGAATTCTTCCTATCCCGCTGGTCGAGCTTCATTCCATCCAGCCTCTCCCTTGGTTGCCTTCACTGCCCTATTCATCTCCTATCCCGTTGGTCGACTCACTTCGTCCCTTCTCTTTTTCTATTCCAGTAGTCTTATGCGGTCTGGTCTGTCCATTAGTTGCTTAACTCATAGTAGTTAGGATGTTAGGTTAGGTTCTTGTCCTAATGAGTGTAGCGGAGTGGAATTGAACCCTATCCTATTACTCGGCTATCACCCTAGCTTTCCCTGTCTCTGCCTTTCTTTCCTAGTCCTGAGTTTTTCTTCTTGACTATTGCTTGGGATTGGGTTTGACACTATTCAATACTAAATATCTACTCGTGGAGGGAGGGGAGGCAATAGATTCATCTTAGGCGGTAAGCGAAGGAACTGTAGGGCTTAGGGCAGCGAGTGAGCCTCGGATTTTTCTTCAATAGGCTCTAGGGGAGGTGAGAAGAGAGCCAATAGCTAGACTTAACAATTCATGGCATGAATTAGAGTTGAAGGAAGAAAGACATGAAATGCTAGAAAGATGGAATCTATGAATGAGCTCTTTCGTCTAAGCCTAGAACTAGGCAAGAGCAAGGAATGGACTTTAAGTGAGTGAAAACCGGAAGGAGGGGACAAAGGTCAGTTCTATAAGGCAAGAAAGCAAGATCAGAAGAAGGAGCAATGCAGAATAACTAAGCATGACAAGGAGAGGATAGCTAGACTTTCAAAGACAGTAGCAATGGCAAGGAGACTAATCCCGATATTCTTTCCCTAGCAATTGGAGGATTCTATTGATCCAAGACCTGTATGTAGACCTGGGCCTCCCCCGCTTTCAGTTAAGGCCAGAAAGAATTATCTTACCTTTCTCTTCTGTCAGTCTTTGAAGTTTCCTTTCTTTGAAAACCAAGGATGAAGCTAGAATGTGGAGTACGGACTTATCATGCTTCCCAATTCCACTAGCATAAAAGAGTTTATTCAACTCCTGAGAGATTCTATAGTTCCTGAGCTTGAGAGATTCTATAGTTCCTGAG